TAATGCGAATTAATCCTATGTTTCATTACATATATATATAATCATATATATATAATATAATATAATGAGATAATGAAAATAAAAGAAAATAAAAACATATAAAAAAAATATAATTAATATAGAAATATAAAAAAAAATTTCAAAACTGAAAAAATTTCAGTAGTCATATGATATGGGGTAAAATATCTAGGGATTTCTAGCATATTCTTTTCGAAGTATTTTTTTTTTCATTAATATCTGTGTATAGGATCATTGCTTCTATTGATTTGATACGAATACATTACATAAACATAATCTAAAGCACCGAACGATTATATTTTTTCTCCTTTCCTTATCCTGGATTTGATTTCTATTTTCCTTAATTGATTTGATTCAATCCGTTGAGTTGCGAGTTTACATATAATAACTCATATCTTTCTATACAAAAAAATTCGAAACTTTTTTCTTGTACTATACCGACTGACCCTCTCAGAAATAAAATAAAAAGAATCGAGTTATTTCATTAGAGTTAGAATGAAAAAAAAAAAGAGTCATTCCATTTCAGACCAATCTCGAGTACTAAAGAAAGATCACGATTTGGAATGAACCAAAATACTTGTTTGTTTTGTTACGGCAATAACACTTAGTAATAGTAAGACCACCCGATGGGTTGGATTTCATTACAAGAAAAAGGTTTGTTTTACAGCAAACCTACATTACACAATGAAACATACCACAGAGTGGTATAATAGACGGAATCGTAAATTATCTAATCTACATAATAAAGATACTTCTAATAGTAATAGAAAGAATTAGACATTATCGAATGATTTGACAGACCAAATCCCAAAACCAACTCAACTCATAGAATATAGAAGAAGGAAATTGATACATTTAGGACCAATTCATTATCTCTGCATTATCTCTGAATCAATCAATTGGGGTTGTTGTTCTGCCAAAAAGCGATTAGTCAGGCGACTCCACAAAACAAATACAAGAAAAGAATAGGTCCTAGATCTATGTGACTGTTGAAGTTTTTAGACAGAATCATGTCATGATTCTCACTTCATAAATTGACCGGATTCGATATACCAACGCAAAAATATATCACTAACTCTTTAATCATGGACAGGAAAAGAGGAAAAAGGTCATATGTAATCCATCCACGAAGATTAATGAAGGAAGATAAGTATTTTATCCGAGATTTTACAAATACTGATTAGATCTATTGGAATGAATTATTTTTTTTTATTTATTGTTTTTATTTTCCTGTCCCTATGTATTTACATGAACATGTGGTAATACTTTTGGACCAACCAACCGGCCAGTCTATAAACAAGTACTAATGAGGAAATGAAAACTATACTAAACTAAAATAGAATGTATTAGGGCTATACGGACTCGAACCGTAGACCTTCTCGGTAAAACAGATCAAACTGATTATTATCGAAATGATTCGAACTGTTTCAAAGACCCAACATGCATTTTGTTGCATTGGGCTCTTTCATAAACTGATGTAAAGATCAGTTAGTCCACCATATTTTTCTTTACAGGAAAATAATGAGATGGCTCCATATGCTCTGATTCATCATTTGTATTCTGATCTAGGAGCAATACCAAAGTGTTTCAAAGAAGGGTTACCTTGACTTAGGTCTGCCTTCGGCCTAGATCAAACTAAGTTAGATGGAGTCTCTATCGCTACGCTGCAAGAGTCGAATATGAGACTTCATACACCTTAAAGTTCATAGGACGAAAAAAGGTTATTTTGAGTTTGAGGCCCTTATACTCATTATGCCTAGCATTGAATGGACTGGGTATTTACCTTATCAACTATCAAATCAATGGCGGGTTCTATTTGATTTGGCACCTGAATCGGACCGAAACCAATATTTGTCAGGCTATTGTTCTCTTGTTCCCTCGAATCTATGGAGTAAGACATCGATTTGTCAATAAGATCAATTATGTTTCTTGCATTGCATAATGGGCTCCCTTGAAAAGCATTGGCGCACGTGTAAACGAGGCGCTCTACCTAACTGAGCTATAGCCCTTGTCATAGATATATTAACATATGGATAATTTCTTGTCAAGATGGATATTCCATAATCCCACATGATAGCTCTCTGATCCGTCTACTGTTAACAGATTGGTATTGCTTAGAAATAATATTCCACTTATAATCCTATAAGTGATGGGTCCTTTTTTTGGTGATAAATAACCTACTTAACTCAGTGGTTAGAGTATTGCTTTCATACGGCGGGAGTCATTGGTTCAAATCCAATAGTAGGTAGAACTTATTAGATACCGAAGCCAATTGAGTGATATCTAATAAGTTTTTCTACCCATTTTCTTTTTTTTTTCGTTATATCAGATTAGACTTGATTGTGTTCAATTGGCAGAATAAAAATGTGGTGTATAATAATACAGTTCTAAAGAACTTCTTTTTATTATTTTGATGTATTGACTTGACTAGGAGGAAATAGCATTTACAGCCTCTACTCGTGTCCTAGCTCGTCTGAGAGCT